TTTCAAGTAGGGTTTTCTGGAACGTATTAATAAGCTAGACCCATACTTCGAGTTGTTTCATGCCATAAATAAACTCGAACACTCAAGAAATCCGTTGGACAGGCGGATTCACATCTCTTACAACCGACACAGTCCTCTGTTCTTGGAGCGGAAGCAATTTGCTTAGCCTTACATCCGTCCCAAGGTATCATTTCTAATACATCTGTTGGGCAGGCTCGCACACATTGAGTGCACCCTATACACGTATCATAAATCTTTACTGAATGTGACATTGGATCTATAAATTTTTAAATGTCAGAAATTTTCGATCTAGTAAACTTGTAAATGAATCATATATTTAGACACCAGATGAATCGATAATTTATCAGAATTTTTATAATCAATCTACTTCTGGATCGACCCGTGCGATAGAACCAAGATACTTTGATTTCTTACATTGATTTTTTACATTTTCGAAAACATGTATTATACGTAATGTATGGTCGTGTTAATTATAATTTATGAATATTAGAATTTATATGATTATTAATACTACTTATTCAACAAATTTGATTGATTGATGCGAGTTGATTTTCTGTTACGATAAATTGACGAAACAATAGCCGGACCAATAGCTGCTTCAGCGGCTGCAATAGCTATAACAAAAATTGAGAAAATATTTCCTTTTAATTGGCGACTATCAAAAAAATCAGAAAATGTTACGAAATTTATATTAACCGCATTCAGTATAAGTTCAAGACACATAAGGGCTCTAACCATATTTCGACTCGTGATCAATCCATAGATACCGATAGAAAATAAGTAGGCACTCAAAACAAGTACATGCTCGAGCATCATTGACCAACTCCTTATCAATTTCGATTCATTTCAATATGAACTGAACAACAATTAAACAGATTCAATTGACTAGAATAAAAAAAAAGTACGGAACAAAGTAATATATTCTATTGGTAATAGAATAGATTGAATTGGTAATAGAATAGATTGAATTGGTAATAGAATAGATTGAATAAAATAATTTATATTTTAGACATAAAGAACCTTTAATTGAAGGGAAATAAATGTAATAAAACAGAACACAGTTTAATTTGGATTGCTGTTGCCAATTCTATAGATTTATTACTGTCGCGCCACGGCAATTGCACCTATCAAAGCGGCTAAAAGAATTATTGAAACGAATTCAAACGGAAGAAAAAAATCCGTTGATAAATGAATTCCAATTTGTTGACTATTACTTATCAAATCTTGTTCTATAATCTGGTTTGATCTTGTAGTCCAAATAATCCCGTACCATGACGTATCTGTAATAGTAATCATGAGTAAAACAAAAATACTTGTACAAACTGGCAAAGTAACCCCATCCCCAACGGTCCAAAGATTCAAATCTTTGTAATATTCTGAACCATTCATAAACATCACAGCAAATACGATTAAAACATTTATAGCTCCCACGTAAATAAGGAGTTGTGCAGCAGCTACAAAATAGGAGTTTAATAGAATATAGAATAAGGATATACAAACAAGAACCAGTCCCAATGAAAAGGCAGAATAAATGGGGTTGGTAAATAATACCACTCCCATACCTCCTAGTATAAGAACCGATCCCAGAAAGACTAAAAGAAAATCATGTATTGGTCCGGGCAAATCCATTATATGTAAAATAAGAGATAAATAAATCTAAATGTTTTTCATGACCTTATTGAAATACGAACAGAAAAAAAATTATAATTTTTGAGCAATTCCTAATTAAATCCTAAGGGATATGAATAAATGTAAGTACAATTATTGGACTAATTTAATTCGTTATCTGAAAGAGTAGTTCTCATTTGAAACTATATATGTAAAAATAATTACAGATATATTAATTAATGGATTTTCAATCCAAATTAAGACGTGATTCTTAACCAACTAATCAACAGTTGGGATTTGTAGTTATTGACCAAACAAAACGAAAGAAACCCGATTCCTTTAGATTAGATCAAAAAAAAATGAACCTTAGTATTATTTATTAGTAAAGTAATAGTCTTAGTAAAGTAATTATAAATTATTCTTTAATCAAGAGATTTACTTTTTTTTGGGGCGGATTAAAAATTGTTCGAATTGTATAATCGTCAATTACTGACATTGGTAAACGACCCAAAGCAATTTGATTATAATTCAATTCGTGACGATCATAAGTAGAAAGTTCATATTCTTCAGTCATTGATAAACAATTTGTTGGACAATACTCAACGCAATTACCACAAAATATACAGACTCCGAAATCAATACTGTAATTAAGCAACCGTTTCTTGCGAATATCAGTTTCCAATTTCCAATCAACAACGGGTAGATCTATAGGACATACACGAACACATACTTCACAAGCAATACATTTATCAAATTCAAAATGGATTCGACCGCGGAAACGCTCCGCGGTGATTAATTTTTCATAAGGATATTGAATAGTTACAGGTAAACGATTTGCGTGAGATAAAGTAATCATGAAACTTTGACCAATGTACCTTGCAGCTCGTACTGTTTGTTGACCATAATTCATGAACCCAGTTACCATAGAGAACATATCATTAATATATATTATGAATAATTTTATGTTTGTTTATTTCTCTTGTTTGAGACAAGTTGTAAATTTACCTTACAGTGAAAAGAGTTGGGAAGAAGTTGTTAATAATAGATTACCGAGAGAAATAGGTAAAAGAAATTTCCATCCAAGATTCAATAGTTGGTCCATTCTTAGCCTCGGTAAAGTCCATCTTGTTGTGATAGGAATGAACAAGAACAAATAAGTTTTAGCTAATGTAATAAAGATACCAATTGTCGCTCCAAAAACTCCACATGTTTTATTTATTTCAAAAAGCTCAGAAACATATATGTCCGGAATAGAGATATTCCAACCTCCCAAGTAAAGAACTGTTACAAATAATGAAGAAACTAATAGGTTTAGATAGGAAGCAACATAAAATAAACCAAATTTTATACCCGAGTATTCGGTTTGATAACCTGCTACTAATTCTTCTTCTGCTTCGGGTAAATCAAAAGGTAATCTCTCACATTCTGCTAGGGAAGAAATGATAAAAATGATAAACCCTATAGGCTGACGCCACAAATTCCATCCCCAAAAACCGTATTTTGATTGCGCCTCAACTATATCAATTGTACTTGAACTGTTAGATAATTATAGTCGGTGATACCATTACTGTTACCATCGCTATTACAGAACCGTACATGAGATTTTCACCTCATACGGCTCCTTAAAGGCCAGAAATAAATCTAAGGATTGCGTCAGTATTATTTTATCTTGGTACGTTTGTAGGATGGATAAAGTCAAAACCTATTGGACGGTCCTAAATTAGACCAATTGAATTCTGTCTGTTATAATTATTTAATAATAAATAAAAAAGGTACTTCTGAATCGATCTCACCCTTTCTTTAACTTTAATAATTTCAATAAGAATTTTAATTCTTCTTTGTTGAGTAATAACTTAATTCTTCAATAAAATACTTATTGTAGAAATATCAATAACCCGTTTATTTCACGTACGAAAAAAATTCTATAATTAATTCATGAATTATGACACAAATTCTATATCTATTAATATGTATCTGGGAAATAAAAAAGGTATATTTTTTATTTTTTTATTGGAATTGGATTTCTTTCTCTTTTTTTCGTTCCTATTCTTCTTTCTATTTCTGAGAAAAAGGGGGCTTACAAAATAAAGTAAAGGATTATTTCGTTCCCAATAGTTATTTATTTAATCGGTGGATAGGAGCATACTCTGGATTGGAATCGTGTCGTGGGGAGTATTGCCTGATCATTTCTACCAACTTAAAGCCCCAATGAGTATTCTTTGTTTGTATATTATTATGTAAAAACGTCCTTTTGGAGAATTTACATAATCTCCATTACTAATCCTTTACATATCTTGGTGTTTCTAACCACCCACTCGTTTTTGTTCAACCCCCCCCTGTGGTAATACATACAAATAATAGTGAAAACTCAATATGGTTGATCTTTTGAGCCCGCTTCAAGTCAGGATGATTAATCAACCAATCTTGGGGGAAACGGTCGCTTCTGTTTATGTTTATTTCCGCTTAACTCTCTAACTCTTATACATAGAAAATGAGACTCAATCTTTTTACTGCGAATTTATATATAAGCTGTTTTCTTTCACTCATATAACTATTTGATTTAGTTCATCAACCCGAATAATGAATAAAAAAAATGAAGATATCTACATCTACTTAATTCATTCCAACCCTTTCTTTGAAAGGAAGGAATAAAGAAAAGTTTATGTCTATGTATCAACGAATCACACGTAGAGATATTGATAACACACATAAAGTTAATGGTATTTCATAACTAATCGATTGAGCAGCAGCTCGTAGACCACCTAAAAAGGAATATTTATTATTTGACCCGTACCCTGACATAAGAAGTCCAATTGGAGCAATACTAGAAATGGCAATCCATAAAAAAACACCGATATTGAGATCCGCTAAAACAAGGTGATAGCCAAAAGGAGCTACTGAATAGCTTACTAAAATTGATATGACTGCTATGGATGGCCCGATACTGAATAAACGGGTATCCCCCCTAGATGGAAGAAGATTTTCTTTGAAAACCAGTTTTGCCCCATCTGCTAGAGCTTGAAGAATTCCCAAAGGGCCGGCGTATTCAGGTCCAATACGTTGTTGTATCCCTGCGGATATTTCTCTTTCTAACCATACAATTACCAGTACGCCTATTGTGATTCCCAATACAAGAGTCAAAATAGGAATAAGCACCCATATAATTCCATAAAACTCTTTTAAAAACTCTAATCTAGAAAAAGAATCAATATCTTGTACTTCTGGTGTATCAATTATCATTTCAACGATCAACTTCTCCCATAATGATATCTATACTACCTAGTATCGTCATAATATCAGCCAATTTCATTCTTTTAACTAACTGAGGAAGAATTTGCAAATTGATAAAACCCGGGGGGCGGATTTTCCATCTCCAAGGAAAACCACTCTGATCCCCTATCAGAAAAATTCCCAGCTCTCCCTTTGGGGCTTCGACTCTCACATAAAGTTCTTGTTTCGGCAATTCAAATGTAGGAGAAGGCTTTTTACTAATAAATCGATATTCAAAATCATTCCATTCAGGATTCCTTTCCCTATCAAAGTATCGTATTTCTAAATTCTCATAGGGTCCCCCTGGAATTCCTTCCAGAGCCTGTTGAATGATTTTTATAGATTCTATCATTTCACCAATTCGGACTAGATAACGAGCCAACGAATCTCCTTCTTTTTGCCACTGTACCTCCCAATCAAATTCGTCGTAACATTCATAATGATCAACTTTACGAAGATCCCATTGTATTCCGGAAGCTCGCAGCATTGGTCCCGATAAACCCCAATTTATTACTTCCTCTCTACCAATAATGCCTACTCCCTCGACTCGTTCTAAAAAAATAGGATTTCGTGTAATAAGTTTTTGATATTCAGCAACTCTTGTTAAAAAATAATCGCAGAAATCCAAACATTTATCTATCCAACCATGAGGTAGATCGGCCGCTACTCCTCCGATACGAAAAAAATTATGCATCATTCTCATACCGGTGGCAGCTTCGAATAGATCATATACTAATTCCCTTTCTCTGAAAATATAGAAAAAGGGGGTTTGTGCACCAATATCCGCCATAAAAGGACCAAGCCATAACAGATGAGAAGCTATACGACTCAACTCCAACATAATTATTCTGATATAGCTAGCTCTTTTAGGTACTTGAATATTTCCCAACTGTTCCGGTCCATTTACGGTTATTGCTTCTGTGAACATAGTAGCTAAATAATCCCAACGTGTTACATAAGGCAAATATTGTATAATTGTTCGGTTTTCCGCAATTTTTTCCATCCCTCGGTGTAAATAACCCAATATTGGTTCACAATCAATAACATCTTCACCATCTAGAGTAATGATGAGTCTAAGAACACCATGCATTGATGGGTGGTGGGGGCCCATATTGACTATCATGAGGTCTTTTCTTGTAGCTGGTATATTCATCGGTTTTTCCTCGATTCATTCTTTCATGAATTGCTGAAAACGAAAAAAAGTTCATTAAAATTCACGATCTAATAAATCAAATAATTCAAAATGCCTCTTCAAATTAACGGGTTTTTGACTCCCGAATATCCAACCGATTAATTAATTCTTTATAACATATTCTATTTTTCTTTGACAAATAAGACAGCAGTCGTTGGCGTTTTCCCAGAATTTTACGTAAACCTCTCTGAGATAAATAGTCTTTTTTGTGTAATTCTAAATGTGAAGTAAGTCTTCGTATCCTATTGGTGAAACTAACTATTTGAAATTCAGCAGATCCTCTGTTTTCGTCTTTTTCTTCTTGTGAAATAGCTGAGATGAATGAATTTTTTACCATAAAATTAAATCTTCTCGCCCCCCTCTTTTTATTTTAAGAAATTTTTATTGATAGATATCTTTATTGATCAGTAATAATAATGCCTCTCATTTTTATTTTGTATATACAAAAATATTAATTTTGTTATTAATTTATAATTTTTTTTTAATAAAATTAAATTTTTAATTTGTAAATTTTATTTGGATTTGAAAGGGTATACATAAAGGATGGTTGTTTTCTGCACTCACAAAAGATAAAAATTTAGACCTAAAATAATAATATTTTGTTGATTCATTTCTAGATCAAATTGATATGTCATTGAATTAGTATCGTGTATCAGAATGGAACGATGGAATGTAAGACAATGCATGTGTGCATCTCTTTGTCGTCATAGATCATATATAGTATGGGAAATATAGCAAAAATGTACTATTAATGCATTTTCAATCGCGGATACATATGTACCCTTACCATACTGAAACGACTGCCATTATTGGTATTAAACCAATAACGATTCATACAAGCCAAATCTTCTAATCGATAATTGGGCCAAAGAAATAACTTAAATTTAATAAGTTTTTTTTTATAGTTTTTGCTTTTATCCAAAACTTGACTGTTTACCTTATTCCCATTACAAAATGCTGCATTTCTATGTCTATTCTCAGAATTGAAACAAATTAGAATTCTCAATTCTCTACGACGTCTAGGTGATAAAATATTTTCAGGAACAAACAAATCATAATGATTTTTATCTCTATTCCCAGTCATCCTTTGATGTTTTGTAATGGCTTCATCAGAATTCTTATCAGCATGTTTTTTTTCTCGGTATCTTTGATTAATTTGGTGTTTGCTTTTATGAACTAATGAAATACCGATGGTTTGATACATAATAAATTTTCCATCATTTTTTATAGATAGACGAATTGGTTCAATAATCAAAATTCCCCTTTTAATCAATTCTGTAAGAGTTAAATCTTTCTGAATCATCAGAATATCCGGACTCATTTCGCCTCTTTGAATAGAGGATATAGTAATTTCTCTTGGATTTATCAGTCTAAGCAGGAGACAATATACTTTGATGTTATTGCTTATTTTTTTATTTAAAGAATCATCCCATCTCAATTGAAAATGCAAATACCTTTTTAGGAAGAAATCAAACTCCCCTTTTGTATTGATCTTGTATTGCTTTTTATTTCTATTTTTTTTCATGTACGATCCCGTATAATCTTCTTCAACATCTTTTTCTTGGTTTGAAAGAGCTGATTTAAAATCTGCTTGGACCGCGTATTCTTTTTCCCCTTGGTTTCGGTTTTCTAATTCAAAAGATTTTTTTGAATTCTCCGATATTGATATAAAAGGATCCCCTTTTTTATTTCCGGTTATGCTTTTGTTTTTACTATAATTTTCATTTATATTAGAATTTAAAACTAGTAATTTAATTGGTATAACCCACGGTTTAATTTTATACGTATTATAAAGTATCCCCAATTCTGGGAAGAACCAAAATTCCATATTTGATATGGGACAACTTAGTATTTCTTCATTCATCCCCATCCAATCAAAAAGGGTTATTTGATTGGATAGGTTGATTTCTTGATCTTGCTGAATCGTGAGATAAAAAAGACCCCTCTTATTGATTTTATCAATTATTTGATACTTATTAACCCTAGTCTTAGTATATTTATTACTGTTAGTGTCAGTATCAATATCGATCCAGGCGTCAATATCGACCTTATTTTTAAGACAAAAATGGAAAATTCTCCAATCAAAATATTTTCTATCCGGATTTATCTCCATATCTCTAATATCATCTTCTACTAGATAAGGGATAATAGGAATACCTTCCGGCATATTAAATGATTTTTGTGTATGTGTGTTGTAATTATAAAAAATATCTTGTTTATTTTTTACTTGTAATGGTGATCCATAAATATAAGAGTCCTTCTTATATTCATAATTAATAGATTTATATGCTAAAATATCATATCTATATTGTTTTTTAAAATTATCTTTTTGATTCAGTAATGAATCTGTTTCGAAATTTTTTTCGTAGTTAATTAATCGATCCTTTTCATATAAATCACATAAATCTTTATTTTGAGCCATACAGTGTTGATTGAATATATTTCGCCATTTTTGTGGTACTAATCTAGACCATTTAATATGAGATACATCAAATTGATACCGACTCCTTAACCAATTTGTCCATTGATTCATTCCATAATTGCGAAGATTCTTATGTCTTAATTCGGAATTAAATAGTTCTTGTGTTACAACAAAAAAATCCTTTATTTCATTCTTAAGAAAAAGAGACATTCCGTTATATTGAAATACAGATTTTAACTTATATAAGTTAATAAGTTGAGTTTGTGATAATTTGTAAAATACATATGCTTGTGAAAAGTAAGATAAGTCGCAAAAAGTCTTTGAATTCTTATTACTAATATTAGTAAATGACTTTTTTATAGTCGAAATAAAGGGAATTACACTTTGATTTGTTTTATCAATTCTTTCGTGATTTGCTTCATTATCGTTAATGTATTTATAAATAATTTTTTTTGTTGATTCAAGAAAAAGTTGTGTATTGATGCTAGGAATATTAATGATACATAGAAAGATATCTATGTATATCCTTTCAATGAAATATTTTATAAAATAATGTGACTTACGGGTTAATCTAACATTTTGTCTTTTTAATATCTGCCAAATATTTTTTTGTGATTCTGATCCTTTATCATCATAACTTATTTTGTTAGAACTAAAATTTATATCTGGAGTTCCTTTTTTATTTTCTTTTGTAATTTTTTCTATTTGATTTATGATTGTATTTGTTCTATCAGTTAGATCTTGCATTTTTTTTTCTGTTAATGAATAGTTTGTCCAACCCTGAGATATAATTTGAATCGACGATTCATGAATCATCCGATTACCAATTATCGAATCTTTTTTAGTTTCACTCAATTCATATACTTCTATTTCTCTCAATCCAAATCCAAATAATATAATTGGGTTTATTTTTGAGAGTTCTTTTATTATTTCTTTTATAAACAGAATGCTTTTAATGATCCGTTTTTTTGTTTCTTTTGAGACATTTAGAAACAATTTTTTTTGTTCTTTTAAAATTCTTAGAATTATAAAACATTTCTTTTTCAATTTTTTAAATTTTTTTTTTAGTTCTTTAAAAATGGGTTCAAAAAATGAAAGTTTTTTTCTGGGAGAACCAAAGGGTAGTTCAGTTTCCATTCCAAAAACTGTTAAAAAGCAAAAATCATTTTTTTGATCCTTTTTTTTCATTGGATCATTATAAGGGGCTTGTAATTTAGATCTGTGCCAAGGTTTAAGACTAAAAGGAAATAGGATCTTGATCTGAATACCGTCTGTTAACCAGTTTTTTGGAAATTCTTTTTCTGATAATTGAACGCCATTATAGGTACATTTAATATGCATTTCTCTATTCCAATCCTTTAAATCCCCAGACCATTCAGGAAATTGAAATAATAGTATACGGACTATATTTTTAGCTATTATCAATGAAGGTAATATAATATATTTTCTAAGAATTGATTGGGTTACTAACAAAAAACCTCTTAGTA